CAGCCTTGGCAAGAACGTCGTTCCGCGGAATATATGACTCATGCTCCTTTAGGTTCTTTAAATTCCGTGGGTGGCGTAGCTACAGAGATCAATGCAGTCAATTATGTCTCTCCTAGAAGTTGGTTAGCTACTTCTCATTTTGTTCTAGGATTCTTCCTATTCGTAGGTCATTTATGGCACGCGGGAAGAGCTCGCGCAGCTGCCGCAGGATTTGAAAAAGGAATTGATCGAGATTTTGAACCTGTTCTTTCCATGACTCCTCTTAATTGAGACATGAGATCCAATGCTTGAAGTAAGAATCGCTTTGATTTCACCATACATATTGGGTTGAGTCGAGCAGGTCATATTGAAAAAGTATTTTATTTTCAACTAATTTATATCTAATCTTTTTTTTGGGCTCGACTTAGTCGAGCCCAAAACCAATAAAATAATCCATCCGTCGACCAAAAGGAGAGAGAGGGATTCGAACCCTCGATAGTTCTTTGTTTCGAACTATACCGGTTTTCAAGACCGGAGCTATCAACCACTCAGCCATCTCTCCAAAAGCTAATTTCTATTTTATCTTTATTCCATTGAATAGAACATGACCATATGAATTGATACCCTTATTATCTATCTATGGTAAAGTTATCCGGTGTGAATCTATTGGTCTATTTTTCTATCTGTATATACTGTATATCTATATATATACATACATGCATGATCCAGCATGTCCTTTTGTGAAGTAAAAAAAAAAAATGACCTCTATCCATGCCTCAAAAAGGGGTGGGAATAAGTCATATAAAATGAACGGATTCATGATAAAACTCTCCATAATGCGTTTTTTATTACAAATTTTTTTTTCAATAAAATAAAAAAAAAAGGGATCAAATGGTATAGTTCTTTTGTTGGTAAATTGGAGGATTAGAAACATGACTATTGCTTTCCAATTGGCTGTTTTTGCATTAATTGCTACTTCATCCATTTTATTGATTAGTGTACCTTTTGTATTTGCTTCTCCTGATGGTTGGTCAAGTAACAAAAATGTTGTATTTTCCGGTACATCATTATGGATTGGATTAGTCTTTCTAGTGGGTATTCTTAATTCTCTCATCTCTTGAAGCTATTTTTGTTCTAGATCGAAAATGGAAATGACCCCTCCCCGAATTCTTTCGGATTGTGAGGCACATTAAAATAGAATAATTTCAATATTCCATTAAATATTCTATAAATAATATAAATTTTCTTATTATATATTCTTCTATTATTTATTTATAGAAGAATATATAATAAGAAAAATACGAATTATTAATCGAAACGAACTATGAATAGAAAGTATTATTTTATTTAGATTAGAGAAAGATATATATTTTTATATTTAAAAATATTTCATTTTTTTTTTATTTCGACTTTATTTCGAATTACCCCTAACAGAGTATCAGACCTAGCTCTGCATAAATCGAATCGATATATTACGTATCGAGTACCATAAAAAAAAGCGGATATAGTCGAATGGTAAAATTTCTCTTTGCCAAGGAGAAGACGCGGGTTCGATTCCCGCTATCCGCCCCTACCTTTTTTATGTATTTAGAAATAGTATAAATTTTTTTTAATAGAATTGAAAGTGGAGAGTACTAGTACTCTCCACTTTCAATTTGAACCCCAGTTTTTTTTTGTCAAAAAATGTTGCGGAGACAGGATTTGAACCCGTGACCTCAAGGTTATGAGCCTTGCGAGCTACCAAACTGCTCTACCCCGCGATAAAGAGAAGAATTGACAACTAATGGACAAACAAAGATTGAATGTGCCCCTCCACCATATTTGTACAAATAGAATAAACCATTTATACGGAATGGTAAAGGGGCCTTCCTATGATCGATGATCATAAAAATGAATAAAAAAATGAAGAGAATTTCTCATCCTTACCAACTTGATCTTGTTGCACCGGGCAACAAACATGCATGAACCATTTCACGAAGTATGTGTCCAGATAACCCAAAGTCTCGATAATTAGCTCTCGGTCTTCCGGTCGAAAAACAACGTCGATGAAGACGTGTCGGTGCACTATTACGTGGTAGTGATTCTAACTTTCCATGAATTTCCCATTTATCACTTAACGACGGAACTTTGATTATTTCTTTTTTTGAGGATCGGCGAATCAAATGATATTTTTGTTCCAATTTTTGCCTCTTCTTCTCCCTCTGAATCAAACTTTTCCTTGCCATAATGGTTCATTTCCTATTAGTATCAATGATACAAGTCCGATCCTAGATGTAGAAATTTAAGAAATATAAGAAGGCGGCCACCTTCCCTTCTCCATAGAAATAAATGAGATGAGATTTTCGCGGATACAATAAAGAATTAACTTAACCAAATTTGCCCGATGTAGAGGCAATCAAGAAAGCTGCATAAGTAAATATATAACCTACAGAAAAGTGAGCTAATCCAACCAATCTTGCTTGCACAATGGAAAGAGCCACTGGTTTATCTCTCCATCGAATCAAATTAGCCAAAGGTGTGC